TCCTAGCAAGTAATCCCTTCCTTCTTACCGCAACAAAGCATCGAGCGGGGAAGCTTTCACATATTATGATTTGGACTCTCTATTTGAGCATTCCCACTTCAAAGATGAGGAAGATTCCCCTTATTTTCTATGCCTCGCCGAGGGATTTTCCCAGCTCTAGCTACAGAACTAGAAGCGAATTAGCTTAGCTCTCGAAACAACCGGCGAAGGATAAAGTTGTCCGTCAACGGGTCAATTAATTGCCTATTTTTTTTTAGGCTCTACCTGTAATTACAATATCAGATGGGAGAACCAGTTCGGCAATAAGACCTGGGAAAGGAGATCACATGGCCGGTCTGCGAAGAACAATCAAGGTAGGATTAGCACCCTTCCTCAATTAGGGCATTATAGTTCGACATGCTACCTTCTCGATGTATCGATTCTTGGTAGACAAAGGTGGTTTAGATCGAGACGCCCCCTTTCGGGTCCGGGGATGGAGTTTCATCTTTCTGTTGGAAAACGAGCTTCTGGCAAAGCATCGGGAGGGAGTGTCATTGACCCATTCCTACTGCTTCTTTGATTCATCAATTCCCATCTATGAATTAGGGATCCAATTCGGTATCTTGCGTACGAATTCATGTTGTCAACGAGGATCTTAGCCCCTTCTTGTTGTTTTCCCAGCCAACTGTATAAAATACACAAAATGGAATGCCTTTGAGAGCAGAATGTAGGAACGAAGCTTCCCGGAGTCCATCGATTCATCCCAAGTCGTCGAGAAAGACCTTGTTTTCGTTCTCTCACCAACTTTAGGATTTTCCTTCTCAAGGTGATCTAAATATCATGATATCGGGATAGAAAGAGATTAATCAACTTCCACGAGGTAAGTCAAATGCTGTATGGTCGATGTCTAAGCAGGAAAACTTGCGTAAAGTGAACCCGGGGTCGAAACAAAGACTTTATGAACAGGAATATGCCCAGACAAAAGAAGTATTCCATGTCCCACAATCAATACTCGGGATTAATCGATTTAGAGGGCTTCCCCTGGATCTATGAACCAAGAACTGCCAATCCTGAAAAGGAATTGTTTACCACCGAAGGAATTGCTTTGCTCCCTGAAAAAAGCTTTTGTGAATGCGCTAGAATCACACTTTAATCTCGTCTTTTGGGGAATTTCATGAGTGACTTCACCGCGATCGGGATGCTGCGCGAGTCAGGATCACAAATTCCTTATTTTAATAGTAAGATTTTGACTGAAACTACAACAAAGGCTTGGGCTTGCTGACCCACGCATCTGAGAAGGAAGATCTAGTGATTGCTGCAAAGGAAGAAGTTGGAACAAAAGATGCGAAGGTTCGCTTATCATGTAAAGATCCAAGCGCCAGCTTTCGCGTATAAACCACATTCGTGGAGTACGGTTTCCACCAGAAAAAGGAGAAAGAGCTTTCATGATAGATTGAAAAAGACTAGGAAAAGATGCGCGGAGTAGAGCAGTTAGGTCAGCTCGCAAGGCTCATAACCTGTGAGTGCTGCCCCCCTTGTTAAGGGAAACCGACCAGACGCTTTGCACCTTCCTTTCTTCATGCGAACGAACCGTAGCACTATGAAATGAAATTGATCCGTTAACGCTATCTCTGAGAAGTAGTGCTATGAGGAGGCTCTTTGCTTCTTTCCAGCCCTTCTCTCTTCTTTCGAGACGTTGAGTGGCTTATAAGAAAGCTCCTTGTCTCAAGCAGTAGTTCCGAATCATTGATGTGACATCATGCATAGAATCGTCCGCTTAGTTGAAAGCAGCTACTTCACCTCGAAAGGGAGCGAGTGCACTACTAGGAGTTAAGCGCTTAAATCAATTCCAGTGTCTCTTAGTCTCACTTTTAGCCATTCCTCTCTGTCAACTATAAGGTAGAGTGTAAGGCAAGGAACTTTCAAATCGGCTGCTAATAAAGAGGAAGCATATAATTGCAATGTGTCAGATCTTATCTGTTCACGAATCGGCTACAATTAGCTGTCGTAAGGCCTCTCTCTTATCAATGCTTGGGATAACTTTCTAAGATCTTGCCAGTAGTATGCTTTTAATGAAATAGTAGTATGCTTTAGAGCTAGTTGATTAGACCTCCTTTTCCTACTCCTCCTGCTTCTGCTGGGGATGGACAGGGTATTGACCTGGCTAGCGCTATAGCTTTGCAAGGTAAGGAACTTGGAGACTCGTCTGCTTGAAATCGATAGAGTTGAGAAGCGTCTGCTAATCATGGTACGAATTCTCTGTTTAGGTAAGTCTGATGTTCAAGTATCAATGAAAGTCTCTATTTCAGTAAAGTAGAAATGACAGCTTTTTAGGTAACAGAAGACAATGCCTGCTGGAGGTATGATTCCGATCTTTGCGCAAGAAAGAATATCTGCTATTGTATTCTTGGCACAGCTCCTCTTCAATGCCAGTGGTGTGAAGGCAGGATTGAGGATATAGAGCATGTGTTGTTTGGGTGCAAACTTCCTAGGCAATGTTGGTTGATAACTAGACTGCTGCCTGAATGGGTGCGGAGTAGGAACGACCTGTTGTCCCTTCTTGCTTCTGATTCTCTTCAAGAGTTGGACCACTCAATGATATGCTATCTTGGTTGGGTGATTTGGGAAAGACGGAATAGCAAAAAGCCGTCTTTCTTTCTTTTCGTATCAAAAGAAAGCTTCTGTTCTATCTTGGAAAAGTGTGAATCAATGGGTTCTAATAATATAAAATTAGATAAATAAATAATATAATAATATAAATAAAAATATTTATATTATTTTTATTTTATTTTTATATATTATTATCATATTCACACATTTCAATTATATGCGAAATCTATAAACTATTTTTTTGGTTAAAAGTTTTTTTTTTTCGAATCTTTCATTTCATTTCAAGTAATTGGTTGGTCGTACAATAAATATACTATATATATATAAATATATATATAAATAGAAAATATTTAAATAATACAAGAATAGATAATATTTAATGAAAGAAAGAGAACATAGTTGGAACAATCAATATTCGTGATGCAACAACGGTTGCATTAGATGCAAAACAAAGGTTCTTTCTTTACCGAACTACAAGTATGGAACTCCATGATATGGAAAGACAGAATATAGAACCTAAAAGGATAATGGAAGTTGTTCGTCTTTGAATCGAGTTGGACCCCCCAAAAAGAATAAAAATGAAAGTAAAGGTTTTATTTTTTTGATAGATCGTTTCGATATATCGTAGAGCACTTTTTTTCTTCTCATTCGAGATATTATGGGCAATTAACCAACCTATTAATGTACTGAATCCAATGAGTTAAAAAAAAATAAGTAAAAGGTAATATCAGGTCGTTCGCCCCCAAATGGATTAGATCCTTTTTATTGAAAAAGAAAAGAAATGATCAAAATTTAAGTTCTTTTCAAATCCAATTTTTTTATTTTATTCCAAAATTACTTAAATAAATTATATTTAAGTAATTTTGGATGAAGTTACACGACACAGTTCTTATTACTATTACTTTACTCAACTCACGAATTGCACAATGAATCTGTCGATTCGGAATCACAGGACCGATCGATGTCATAGCTGATGAATCAAGAACTTTCAATTGAACTAAACTAATCCTGTCAATTGGTTTTTTCTTACCGTTACTGTTATATCTGGGAAAAATGGAAACTTAGGTAAGTGTTTTATCAACATATGTAACAAAAGAACATATCTAATTTAGCTCTTTCATGCCTACTATAACTAGTTATTTCGGTTTTCTACTGGCTGCTTTAACTATAACCCCAGCTCTATTGATTGGTTTGAATAAGATACGACTTATTTGAAATGAATTGAATGAACAATTCATAAAAATGAATATTTCTCTGAGATTCCAGGTGTTCCAGGTTCCTTTCCACATCAATTGCCAATTCTTGGTTATTGAGATTCACGGATAATTCAGATTAATATTTAGGGATAGATCTTACCCATCTTTTTATCCCCTCAAAAAACCGAAATGATTGAAGTTTTTCTATTTGGAATCGTCTTAGGTCTAATTCCTATTACTTTGGCAGGATTATTCGTAACTGCATATTTACAATACAGACGTGGTGATCAGTTGGACCTTTGATTGAGTAACATTTCTTTTTTTTGATTGACCTCCTCCCTGCGGGAGGTCAAATTCAAGTTTCAATTAAACTTTTTTTTATTGTGATTCGACATAACATAAACGGAATCACGCTCTGCAGGATTTGAACCTACGACATCGGGTTTTGGAGACCCGCGTTCTACCGAACTGAACTAAGAGCGCTTTCTTATTACAGGAGATACGACTGTAGTGTAAAGAAAAGGTTTTTTTACCCCCAAACATATCTTGCATACGTATAGCATGCAAAAATGAAAGATTATGTCCAATTTCAATCGATCTTAATTAATCCCTCGTTACTACCCATAAGAGAAGTAATAGGTAGGGATGACAGGATTTGAACCCGTGACATTTTGTACCCAAAACAAACGCGCTACCAAGCTGCGCTACATCCCTTTTTAAAGTTCTTGTACAGTGTCATTGTACAAAATCCCTGTCTTGTTTTCCACATTGTTATTTTCCCCTCTATCTATATACAATTTTCTTGTCATTTCTTCTTTTTGGTTTCATATAATAAAATAATTTTATACATCTGAAACCTAACGTATAAAAAAAATGAAAATTTATCTTATCGGCGTATCGTATAAAAAAAAGAATAAAAATTTATCTTATCGGAAATGCTCAGGAAGAAGGGGTCATCTTTTTCTTTCTTTTTTAGGGACAGGAAAATCTCATCTATCGGTTCATTGTACATATCTATTTTAGTTAGGAATTCCGCGTAAAGTAAAAAAAAAAAATACAAATGATCTTGAACTACAACATCTGACCATACATATATGTATTACAATAAAGAAGGAGGATTTTCAATGCGAGATATAAAAACATATCTCTCCGTGGCACCTGTGCTAACTACTCTATGGTTTGGGTCTTTAGCAGGTCTATTGATAGAAATTAATCGTTTATTCCCAGATGCCTTGTCATTCCCTTTTTTTTCATTCTAGTTATTAATATGCGAAGAAATGAAGAAAATTAGGGATACAATTCTACGTGACGTGACTAAAATTTCGCCCCTTCCTTTTTTTTTCAGTTCTTTAGGATAGGAGGAGGATAGGAAGGAAAGAAAAAAGGAAAAGTGTATTGAACCTCGACAAAAATCTGGTGAATCTAAGATCGAATTTTGGGAAACAGAAATGGAAATGTGTATCCAGATCTAGGGCAGAATCCACGAAATCATAGCATAGAAAGAAGATACTTAAACGAAATATTGGGATTTAAGATAGGAATAATTGATAGTTAGAAAGAAATTGTATTACTTAATTATTACTTTATTATTAATTATTACTTTATTAATTATTACTATTACTCTATTAATATTAATTGTAATTATATAATTACAACACATACAACACAACGAAATCTTTAGAAATGAAAATGGAATTTCAAGTTAGTAACTTCTATTGATTTTCTTATTGATTTTTTTGTTCTTTTATTCTTCTTCAGTTCGGGTCGAAAATAGAAGAAGTTAAGTCGATCCAAAATCAAAAGGGGGTTCATGGCCAAGGGTAAAGATGTCAGAGTCAGAGTTATTTTGGAATGTACCAGTTGTGTCCGAAATGGTGTCAATAAAGAATCGCCGGGTATTTCTAGATATATTACTCAAAAGAATCGACACAATACATCCAGTCGATTAGAATTGAGAAAATTTTGTCGCTATTGTCACAAGCATACGATTCATGGGGAAATAAAGAAATAGATGGAACGGAACGTGTGCGCGATCTTTCCAAGGAACAGGAAGAGGAAGAACTTAACAACTTTAAGTTAACAATTATATATATTATATTATTAACATATTAAAATTAACATATATATTTATATATATATATGTTAAGTTTAATATGTTAAGTTAAAGTTGTTAACTACTGGAATGTTGGGGTCTGTACCTAACATTGAGATTTCAACTTGTATGGGTTGCAAGCTGGGAAAAGACTCGGCCCTTCCTTTATTAAAGACGCTCTTTCTACTTCTCCTTTTGATCTTGTGTCCGAAGCCCATCCTGCCCCTCTGTTATCGAAAGGAGGATCATCCGTATATGTCATTTTTGACAGAACAATGACAAAATTAAAAAAAATCAAGGTTTTCCGTTCTGATTCTGGAGGTGAATATATCTCCGCTGCCTTCCGAACTCTGCTTGCTTCAACTCACTTCACTTACAAAGCGGTTTCCCAACGATCCTGCCCCCACACTCCTCAGCAGAATGGAGTTGCCGAGCGGAAGCATCGCCATATATTGGAGACAGCTCGCTCTCTCTTGCTCTCAGCTTCTGTCCCTAGTAAATTTTGGGCTGAAGCTGTTCTGACTGCCGTATCTTTTTTGAACCGAATACCTTCCTCTGTCATCTCTGGTCTGTCTCTTTTTGAGAGAATATTTTCTACCCCGCCTGACTATGAAGAGCTTCGAGTCTATCGGGAGAGGATGTAGTGGTAACCCCGCAGCTTCGTCTAGAGCCGGGCGTCCAGCCGTGTAGGAAGACTCACCCTAGCCACTATAGCGACCCCACCCCCAACTCTAGCTGAGAAGCACCCTCCATCCACTTCCCCTTTTCCGTGTGCCCAAAAGCCCGCCCGCCCGCTTTATGAGCCCCTTTCCGATTCCCTCACCCAATCTCATGAGAAGCAAGCCCAGCAGGCCCTGCCTTAACCTGTCCCCAGACAGCCAGCCCTCACCAGGCTGCTGGCATTGCTAAATGCTCCGCCACGAAGCAAGCTTTCCCGAATACGACAGATGCGGAAGTGGCTAAAGAAGTCGGAGGAAGAAAGTAGTTGGGCAACTGTATGCACGAGGGTACATTAGTATTCTGGGAATTGGCAACATTGACAGAAAGGGGAAGGGGTAGGCATAAACTTTTTTAGGTGTAGCTATACTAAAGTAGTCGGCCTAACCTTCGGTTCCCGTAACCAAGTTTTTCTTTCTCACTCCTTTTTTACTTTTTCTGAAGTGTGGGGCAAATGGCGCCCTCTACTTCTAACTAAAGGCGAACAGCCGGCATTGCAAGCAAATAGAGAGCCCCCGCCCGTTTGAGTCGTTGCGAGCCGGAAAGCGTACCGGCAGTTTGAGTCGCGAAAGGGCCGCTTGCTTAATTATATTATAATAATAATAAATAAATTATTATATATCTATCTATAAACAATAAGAAAATAAAAATAAATATAAATAAATAAAATCATTTTTTTTTTATCCAATTGTTCATTCCTGGGAAGAGGAAGAAGCAGATAGAGCAAAGGCCTCCTCTTTCCGTCCGCTCTTCCCGAAGGAATTGCATGTAGAGATCCGTAGGGGCTTATAGTTTAATTGGTTGAAACGTACCGCTCATAACGGTGATATTGTAGGTTCGAGCCCTACTAAGCCTACCACCCCCTTCTCTTCACCCGATACAAGGCAGTCGAAGTCCCCGCCACCCTGCAGATCTCAATCTAGCGACGGCACCTGGAACCACACTGCTGCCGCTGCCCTTCGGGCACGCCTCCTACGCTTACAGAACTGCGAAGAGCCAACCCTAGTACGAGAGGACTGGGTTGGGCCAACCTCTAGGATCCTTATAAGGGTCACCAAGTTGGTATGGAAGAACTGCTGCGCCGCGGGAAAGCCTTCTCTATATAAGTTCTCGGACGAGGTTCTGTTCTTGAAATGAACAGAACTTTGATAGGCGGAACGCGCAAGCATAGGAGCATTCGCCAGCAATGTGAAGCGCCATCCGTACTAATTTTTACCAACTAGTAAGAATGATTTAGGGAATCATAATCGCCTAGTCAAGAACCAGGGCAACAGGAAAAACCGTAATATAAAGCCAATCCCTTTTTCCCTTTCTCCGTTGAAAGCTTTGTTCCTGACCTCCAACGCTCCCTGAACATGAAGCGTCAACTAGAACTTCAATCCGCATAGGAACTGTCTTAGGAAAGCTAGCCTTAACCAAAAAATAAAGGAAGGCAACCGAAAGCGCTACAAAGAAGATCGATTATGAATAGGCGCAAGAGTAGTCATACCGGAAAAATCTCCTTCAACTCAATCAAAACCGGGACAAGCCAGTTAGCCGAAAGAATCTTTCTCAGAGGGGCGGCAAAGTTTTCCTTGTGTGAGTGATTTCACACTTGCGTTAAGCACGAGTGAACGAAGCCTTCCCTTCCTCGAGTTAGGATGTAGATCGAGCTATCTCTTGCCCCGAGCTCACCGCCCCATACTTCTCTTTTCCATAGGACCAAGGGCCCTTCAGATCGAAATCCTGACCTATATTCCTTGCCGGATCGAGGGTTGGTTTCCTCTTCCGGGTGTAATAGCTTATATAATCGAATGAAGCCCTTCGCTCTAAAACCATATCGGGGTAATGACGGGCGGGACTCTACTTATGCAATTCTGAGATCCAAGACGTACAGTAAAGTTAAGCCTTTCCGCTATCAGAACAATTCACTCCAGATGGACACTGAGTACGCTTTCGCGCAACTGAAAACACACGCAGCAACCAAGCTCACTTCGCGCCAGGAGCTCTCCTCTATGAAGCAAATACCGCTGTAACGCGGTCTCATGGGTGGAAGCGCGCTAGACTTTCAATCAATGTTGAGGCGCGCGCTAGACTTTGAATGCTTTGTTGCGCGCTGCGGTGCGCTCTCGCTCTGTCTGTCGTATCGTATTGTTCCTTCTAGCCCTGTGCTAAAGCACAGGGGCTTCTTTATACTAATTATTCATATTTTGAATAACTCTTAATCTTAACCGGAGATTCGACTCTATTCAAAGTCTACGAGTTCCTTTATCCCTAACAGTCGAGTGGCTTCCGCTATAAACCCAGAAAGAGGTTAGTTGGCCACCTTGCTTAGATCCCCTGATCGGGTAATGGGGTTAGGAAAGGCTACAAGAAAAAGCGGTCGAAGAAGGGCTTATTCTATGCAATTGATAGGCTCTCAGAAGCAATCCCCTATTCAGATATTCATAATAACCGATTCGTCCTTAGAACATGCTTTTTTCTTTTTTTTTAAGTTGGACTAGGAACTTGGTGGTACTTTCTGCCCGGGCCCTTATTGGTTCACCCGGTAGCCTGCTGCTCCGCAGATTACGCGAGTGCCATAAAAGAAGCTCTCTCCGAGCAAGCTTGCCCCATGAGACACTTGGGCTATCTATGTACGCATCAGGACCATATCTACGATAAGGTAATGGAGGCCTTTACCGATTCTATATCTCTATGGAACTTCTTTCTTTTTTTATTTTTAAATATCTATTTCTTTTTTTTAGTATGGGTCTACAACTACGTATTTCTATTTAAATGCAAGGACTAAGATGCCCCCCCGGAGGGGGCGAGGGCCGCCTTCCAGCTGTACTTCATCACCGGGGGGAAGGAGAGAATTAGCCCACAAACGTTCTAGGCGCGTGCTTTTGTTTTGGAGCCAACGTCTTCTGAGCGGGCGATTGGTGTTGTTTTAACCTCGAGCTTTCATCCTTCGGTTTTTAGCCCATATCATAGGGAGTTGCCTAAGACCTTCCCAAAAAGCTAATAGAAAGATGAGTTGAGTCCCAACGGACCGAATTCCTTGCGCGCGCGAGACATAGGCTGAGCCGGGCTAATCTAATTTCTAAAAGGAAATGAAATGAAGTCAGGCCCATACTCACTCTCAAGCTAGCAGGCCGCCATTCTCGAAGGGAATAGTTGGGCCTACCGAACTTCAAAAATCGCGACCGCCAAAGCTCACCAAAAAAAGTTATTTATTTGGGACTTCGGTATGCTCCGCACTGATATTTTGTCCTACAATCGCAGTTGAAATAAGTGGGCGGTCTATGAGTGAAAGCGAAAGAAAGAGCGCTTTTGCTAGTGCTCATCTGTTCGTCCTCAAAAAGGCCAAACCATGACCCATTTTTTTGGTTTCTTTCCAAACTTCCCACTTTCATTCATACGATCTTTTTTGTGTTCTGCGCAATGCGAAAGAAATTCGGCTTTATCAGCCAGCTCGGAATAACGTTGGAAGGTGCCCCTCTCAATTTGGAGAGTATTCTACCTATTCCGAAAAATAAATCCCCGATGAGAGCCAATTGGCGAAATAATCTGGAGAATTCCAAAATGAACCTAGAAGTTTGTAGCCAGTTCCCTACTGTTGCATTCCTTCCCGTTTTCAGGAGTGCTCGAAAGCCCTCCCTATCCCCCGTATGGAGCCAGCGTCGCAGTATAGTATGGCGTGGTTTACTAAAACTAAAGTCTTAATGAAGTTGCTAGCCTAGGCATATCAGGCTTTTAGCTCAGACTAGCGGTTTCCCTCCGGATATCAGTTGTTTTAAATTAGAAACGAGCCTAAGTCTGCGTTAAATTCCCCGTGATTTGGTGAGGGAACCCATTCCTCCTCTAGAATTCATACTTCTTTCTTTTTACCCCACTAAGTAAGCCTAGATGTGTCTTATCCCCGCCCTCGAAATATCTGTCTCCGACTTCATCCCGCCGGACTTTGGAAACATATTATCTCCCGAAAAAAAAAAGTTCTAAAACGTGATAGCATACATATAGTGATGTGTCTCACGGCCGTGCTTAACATCATTTTCGTTTGAGCGTACACCCCGCACCCGTCTATTCTAAAAGTTCCTTATCTATCCGATCCGTATCCCCTTCCAGTTTTTCTTAGCTTTATATCTGTCATGGACGATTCCGATTTCAGCCGCCTACCGGAAGTTTGGGCGCGATAGGACCGTATGAAATCGGCTTTCCGCTCCGGCCTCGTCCCTCGTCCGAGAAAGATGCTAAGGAGCTGCTATTCTGGCAATCTCACTCCCTAGCAAAAACCGCTTCCAGAGTCTGTTTTTAGCAGCAAATAGGGGGGTAGTGCTTTCCCTTTACATTTTTGGTATAACCCAAAACCTGGACCCGCTTTACGATGTATTAGTCGAACCCCTGGGATACGACGCCCTGCTCCTTGAGTATCATGGGATTGAATACCCCGACCTTCCAGAGGCTCCCGAGAAAGCTATTTCAGCCTGCCGGGCAGTTAAGGGCAATTCCTACGTCCCTCATTGGTCTGAATCCCCACCCCCCGCGGAAGGGTGGCGGTTTACGATCCTCTTTCAGCTGTCTGAACTAAAGCCAGTCAACTCGACAAATAACATCCTGAGCAGTTAGGGCAATTCACTCTTAGGTAGATCCACTTTGGTGATATACTAAAGAGAACAAAATGAGCTTGAAAGCTGGAATGAAAGCTAAGAAAGGTCCCTCTTCTGGGTTTGCTTACCGGTCGTTGAATATTGGCAATAGAGCTCTTCCCAATGGAGCGGGGGTCTAGGATTGACGAGCACGAATCTGCTTATGGTGGTTCGGCTTGCTACAGCCTACCAGCCTATCCCCCCCTACTTCATGTTAGTAGGAAAACAACCCTACTGTGGCATTTCGTGATTTAGTTGTCATGCCTACTCTCATCTGAGAAGCAGATAGCCAGACGGGAACCTTTCTTAGCGGGTCACGCTTAGATAGATGGTAGTGAAGAGCAGATGAACTAGACCAGACAGCTCGATGGAAAGGAGAAAGCCAAAACTCTTGCTCTTATCCATAGGTGGCCGTGATCGATCAAACGGATGCGCCGCCACTGCTTTATATATGATAATTCGTGGATAATCATACTCGTGTTGGATCGGGTATATCGATCCCATTGTTGGCTTAGAGTATAGTCGGGCCTACTCGTGATAGGTCGCTTATCTTGTTATCTGCATGGGATAAGGCGAGGTAGGTTGCCCCTCATTTGATCATATGGGAAAGGAGGTTGATAGAGTCGGGCGTCTCTCAGATATCTCGATCGTAACCAATAAATTGTTCACTTGGCCTATGTTACAATCTCTCTTTGACGAAGAAAGCCAGGGCCTTTCCACCCGAGAGAAGGCTTCGCTGGCACAGTTATGTCCAAGCGCAGGATCGACTATCCTCATCGCATCTCGCAGGTTTTACAGCGGGCGATGGGATTTTTTTTGCTCGTTCATCTGTGTTCCACTAGTGATTCAAGCCGATATAGATGAGTCACATGTCAAAATCCGCCCGGGCTGTTTGGTGATGGCGCACTCCCAGCTTAGACTCGCTTCGGTCAGCCCCAGTGCACACCTACAATGGCCGAACGCAAGCGATCGGGCTACATTGGGAGTGAAAAGTGTTTTTAGGATTTTTGTCGGGAGTGATGACTCGAGGTGGACTAGTGAAGCGTTTAGCCGTTATAGTACTTCCCAGTCGGTCCTTGGGACGGAAGCCTCCGCATCACACGTCCCGGCGATAGGCAGAGACCAAGATTTTACCACCAGCTAGAAGGTTATAGTACCTTTGTTAGCCGGGCCTATGGTTCATATTAATCTCTCCACAAGTCTTCTAGGCTATCCTAGTTGATAGCAAAAGTCCTGGCGTAAGGCCTAAGTGAGCCATATTTGTTCATACAGCACGTGCCGTTCCTACCGGCTCCGTTAACCTTAAGCTCTAGTTCTCACTTCGCGCAGCTCCGTTCGCTGCCGGTGAATAGTCTTTCGTTTCCCTATTCTCTGGGTCGAACCGAAACCCTTGGTTTAATCTTTCTTTGAAATAAAATATTCACGTAGAATGAATGAATTATTCCTCTGTAATTGATGAAAGCGAATAAAATTGATCTTTCTTCTCAAGTGCGGAAGAAGGCTTCTTAGCCAAAGGGTTACCTTCCCACTCGCTTTCTTATCTTGACCCACTTTTGAAAAGAAACTCTTCCTATCGGCTAATTCGTTTTAGGGCTTTTTCTAGCTCTTGCTATTGCTACTGCATCTCTTTCGCACTCTGCCATTTGTTTTTTTTTCAACTTGAATACCTGAAGAAAACTCCCCATAAACTGCTCCCCTTGAATCCCATCCCCTGCTCGATGCTGAAGCTACTCTGCCTTTCGGAACCCAAAAAGAAACCCTTGAGCGGAAGGGCGCTTGGGAAGCTATGCAAAACCTGAATAAAGGAATCTGCTTTCCATCTTTGAGCGAAAGAGAAAGAGATCGCCCATCCACTCCGCTCTTTGGTATGGGTAATTTTTGTTTACGGATAATAAAAAGTAAGTGCTCTGTCGTCCTCCTGTTTATACTTATCCCTGAATCAATCGCTTTTCGTCGGAATAACATTTAGCCAGTTTTTTCTTTTTGACCTCTAAATCTCAAAAACCCTCCTAAAAAAAGAAATCCTAATGAAAAACTTATAAATTAATATTAATATATATATATTAATAAAATTATATATTAATTAATATATAATTTTATTTTTTTATTTATGTTTTTATATATATTTATATAATAATATATATAAATATAAAATATATATAATTCTTAGATGAATCCCATTGCGGCATCCAAGCTCACTTGTTCAAACAAAGTGAGAGTAATGAAAAAGATTCCCACTAGAACTGAGGAAACCATTACTAGTGGCTGATGATGGAGCGGATCGAAGCACTTCTTCGCCTGGACCACTCCTTTGATAGAATATTCCAAATCGATTTTGGGGAAGAACCCCTCCAAGAACATGTGTCGCGCCACCTCGTACTCAGTACAAAACCCCTAGGCGTAGCGTATTTACAAGAACGAATCATCTCAATATTCGATGTTGTAATTAAGGGTTTGTATTCCCTTGGTCTAAGCAGCCAATCAAAATATTCCGTATAAGTAAAGGTACTATGTATACAAAAATTTATACGTGGGTGAAGCCAAAACCATACTATGAGGAAGGTCAATGAGTATAAGATCAAAAAAGCATGGCGAGGGTTTTCTGAGATGGAGAAAGTCATTGCCTCTTCGATCGAGAATGTCTTGATAGGCCTCAAGTGCCTACTTGTGGGCAATGCTCCTAGTAACCCAATCTCCCGTTTGGCTTTTTCTGGGGACTTGCGAACGAAACGTGGTTTACTTGATGAACCCTCATTAATGCTAAAACTCAAAGGACGATAGAGACGTTCAGATACTTGATCCAAAATAAATCCCCCAAGTAGATTGGGGGAACCGGGGGTGTTTATGCGAGCGGTCATAAGCGCTTCCCGTGGCGATCTTATCACCGTCGGGTGCCTATCCGTTAGATACCTAACAAATTTAGGATTCATTGGTGTTCTATATGCGGAGGCTGGGGCCAATACCTCTCTCCGTGGGATTGGATAGAGGAACATCTAATTCAGGGCGATCGGTCCCTTGATCCCTCTCGTGCCAGCAACACGGGTCCCATCCCAAAGGTCTGGTGGGATGGATTCGTTACACTTTTTCTGCTCGCTCGTCCCGTGCTCGCCATAGATAGATAAGGGGGTTGAATCTTGTCTCATTCTCTCCTCCCCGATGCTATTACCCTTCCGGGTTGAGTCGGGAAGTGAAATGGCACCAGCGCAGTGTCTCCTCAAAATCCCAATATAGGACCATTCTTCCCTCTTCCCCTTCAAAAGACCCGAAACAGCAGGAACCGTACAAGAACGAGTCAATTGAATAAGCGCAACTGGAAACAGTCAGTCTTACTTGCTCCATTAGTAGGTCTAGTCTATATGGAACTCGTCTATTGCTTTTAGTAAACATAAATAGGTCTATTGGTTGGCTGTATTCCTCACCTGTCAACTCGCAAGCCTGCCCGAAAGCCATCTGTCTATTATCTCTGTCCTTCTTCCCTTGAATCGTATCTACTCTGGTCAAGCCCGCTACCGGAACTCTTAGTCCATCCGAACCTGCACCAGGAAAGAAGGAAATGTCATTTTTTCGGGAAAGAAAGCATTCGGTAGGGAAGCCCTGGGGAAAGGGAACTCGCAAGCAAGCATTCGTTGTCTTTTGTCACTCAAGTTAGCTATCCATACCGTAACCGTAGTATGGAAGGTTTTCTTTATTGACCACGCACTCAAGCCACCCCGCTCGAAAGGAAGGAAGCCCGCCCGTACTCCCCAGTCCCGGTCCGGTTTGGTCACTGATATCACCTATCGTCGCTGGGGAACTACTCTCCTCTGGTATTAGCATTAGCAACCCCCGCTGAAAGAATGAATGACAATGTTAAACATCCACCGATGAATTAGTATGTACCTGCACGACTCGTACTATAGTGTTTAGATCGTCTAACTCCTTCTCCTGTTATTGCTTTCTATGACGAATGCTTGCCCGCGGGATACTTATTGATTCCCCAGGAACAATAAATAGTCACTTGAGTACGCCCGGAAACAATAGCGGGTTACTTGAGTTCAAAAGACAGATCCCCTCGAAGGCATGGAGGAACCGCAATAGCCAATCCCAAGCTCGCTGAAGAAGGAACTATCGCCCAAATAAATTTCAATATACAAAACCGTTTTCCTTTTCGAAGTGACAATTGAGGGCCAGAGCTTAGTGGAATTTCGAATGGAAGAGACAGAGCTTAGGGACGGAAATACGATTGGAGAGGCAAAAAGTGAAGCCCACGGAGCGGGAAGGCTAGTGGCGGATTCCGGCTATCCTTACGATAGTTCCCGGGTGTATTATATTAGGGAGGTCCTCCGCGCTAGGACAGTATTCTAAGTTCGAGAGAGGTTATTTATACTGGCCCGTCATCGGTTAAGTCATCGGGAAGCAGTAGGAGCAGATCGGCCTATGACGGGTAAAAAGGCTTATAGCTTATTTGAAACTCGAAGCTTGAGATCGTTCACGTTCTGAAACAGATTTATCCACCGAAGATAAGGCAATGAAATTATTAGCCGGAGGTGAAGGTAAAGGAATGGACCCAAGATACGACCAGGCTATAAAATAGGCTGACCCGGGTGTCGAGACCAGAGGTGAGGCAAGACTTTTCAAGTAGATTAGTTGAGTGACCGGAGACCAGTAACAAGATAGAGAGAAGACAACTAGTGACAGTTACAAGTGCTCTTGGCCGTACCAACTATTATTCCTTTTCTTGTGTCTGACCAGAAGAGATTTCTTTCGAGACCGCCCATTCTTATTCATCATACGACACGAGAAAGACAAAACGAATAGATCAAGTAGAGTGAAAAGCATAATCTAACCTAGATGGGAATCCGAAGACAAAAGTTGGAATCTAAATCCGTTGAGGACAAAGAATACTGCGTGGAAGCCATTGGATTATCAAGATGTAGATGCGGAACCGGATGAGTATAAGAATGAATTACAAGGGGCGTAGACGTACGACTAGACTAAGCTTTCAAAATTGATACAAAGTGCTTCTGAATTGAAGGCTCTGACAAGAGTTCGTGAATAGCCGAGGTAAAGAGATAAGAAAGAAAGATTCTAGGCCAACCGGCCCCAACTGACAGGGGTATTAGTCTTCTTTACCAATGTTTGGTAAAGGTCGGGTACAATATACCTTTTTTACCAAGCCCCGTCGGCGGAACCAGTACGCTCTTCTGATGACTCAAAGGCATATAAAACCCTTGAATACCATAGAGCGCCCACGGTTGTAAGATGCACAAATAGCTCTTCATCCATATGGATAAAAGCGAGTCATTCCCGCTCGAGCGGGGAGAATAAGTCTTTTAAACCTGGGATCCGACCACTATTTTGTACACTGGACCATGTTGGTTTCCAAGAGATACCCTGAGAAACAGGTACCTCCCGGATGGATGGTACATATCGGAGAAAGAATTCTCTTGCGCAACGGCAGACGCATCTAACCGTTGAACTAACATTGGAACCCATCGCCGTGATCGGCTGGGTGAGCTTTTCACTCACACGCGCGGCCAGCCCTTGATCCATACCCAGATCCTGATACAGTAGACGCATAGTCTGCGAAACCAGCACCAGTCACTACCTAGCCGGCCGGCTACTACTCGGCATCCAGTCCAGCATTTCGAGCTGGAGAAGTGAATAAAACAGTACGAGTAGGAGCGATCCAAGAGATTCATTACCTGCAGAGACTAGGGTCAGTATTGGCAACGGTTCGTTATAGTCGTCAGAAATATTTTCTGGTCTCTGAGGCCATCGTTCGAGTCTTTAATTACATTATGGATACTTCTTTTTTGGCTTGTTCATATGCTTTTCGCTTGAATCTTTCGCTTGAAAGGTTTATGCGGGACATACGGGATATCGAAGAACAACCTTTTCTAATCTATCATCTCGATCTGGATTTAAGTTACGGTTTTGTCAATAGAGAAAGGTTGAAAAAGAAACTGATCCCTTTTTTTAATGAAAATCAAGGTATGCTCAATCTTTTTGATTCTTTTTTTTTTTCAAATCAAGTTTTTGATAAAAATGGAAAGTGCTGTGCAATTAATAAAGGTCGGGGGATCCCACCTGTGGGTTTATTAAGCATAGTTTTCATTAATTTAGACTTAGATGAGATGGACCGAATGGTATCTGTGGTACTCCCGCGGGACTGGAAAGACTTTCGGTACCAGACTCAGGTCATAATAGTAATTTCTGAGCAATCAGTCAAAAAGGGAACAAAGCCCATTCCAGATGAGAGAATCAAAGAAATTACGTAAAAATGAGTGGCATGTTGAAGGCTATCACAAATGAGTTGAGTCTCAAAGTTCTGGTGAAGCCTATCTCGAGAGGAAAGGAGTCTCATATACGTGTGTCTAACCAATCCTTCATTTTAGGTATTTCCGATGAAGGTCAAATCTTATGGATGACAGGAGAAGAAGATTAGTTTTTTTCTGCTTTGACCCCCCCTATCTTTTCTTTTTATTCATACTAACTAACAGGGGGTCAAATCCCACGTTGTTGGCGAGAAAACCTCGTCTCTCCAATTTCTCTTCTTTTTCAGTCTTGTTTTTCAACAAGCGGAATAACCCAATTTGTATCTCGGCAATGAATCCCCTATTGAGATCTTTAGTACAGAAATTCTTTTCCATTCTTTTTGTCCTTGGCCGCATTAGCAAAACATTCTTACCTGACCCTGGATCCAGACCTTCGAACCCTGGAACGATGGGAGCTATCGACTAACTTCACTCCATCTTCCCACCTATTCTGTCGATCAAGTGGTTATAATGACCCAATCCTGGAATGAATTAGATGCATAAAGTGGTATCGAAGAAGAAATTCCATCAGCTGACAACCCATCCTTTCTATCTCGATCTCTGAGCCCGAGGCCAACCAGACGAGAGGGACCGATAAAGTAGCAGCATTGCAAGAAAAGTCGCGCTTAAAGGGAGAGCCCTTCCCTCCTCTCGCGCTTAAAGCTCAGCTCTAGCTTTGTTTCTCACATTCTACTAATTGAATCAGCTCTTATTTAATCAACTAATTAGAACTAATTACATAGATGATCTGCCTGCTCCCTTACTTGAAGAACATGATTTCAATTGAAAATGAAATCTTTATTACATTACAACATTTCGATTAACTCATTTCGTATATAATCACAGAACGCGCCTTGCGGCCCGCTTGCTTGGCCGGGCAGGTAGATGAAGGTGAGAGGTTTCAAACGAAAGTGTTAAGATTGGCTTGGTGTTCAGTGTACCTGTAAAGCCCAAGAGAAAAGGAACGTGGTTTTTTTTAAAGCGGCATTCTCTCTTGACTCTATCCCCAAAATGGAATCATGGAATTCTCGCTCGGAGCTGAATGAAGGTATTTCCTTTGGCTAGATGGAGTGGAGTGACGCGAAGTTCCTTTCTAAAGTCTTTTTTTTTTAAGCCTCGTTTTTGCTCGTAATTCGTGGAGGGTCGTGGAAGAATTAATTGGGTTCGATTCCCATTATACGCGATGTGGCGAAAAAGACTGATTCAACGAGATATGCCATGCCTGCATTAAGATTTAAAACGTGTCGTCTACTTCCAGGAAATGTTCGGAACAGAGAACTTTCTCTAATACAACGCCGCATTCTCCGAAGATTGAGGAACAAGAGGAGATCCATTAAAAGAAATCTTTCTCTGAGAGAAAATCTAAACAGTAACATCAAATCACAAACTACACGAAAGTTGCCCCTTTATTATTGGGATTTACCCATAAGGGAGATGCACAGAGGAAGAGAACGAACTTCATATATCCCTTTTCTACTCAATCAAGAAACAAGATCGGACGTGATTCCGGTTCGTCTCCATTTTAGTGACACTCTTCCTCAAGCAAGGCAGCCGATAAGTCATCGAAGGGTTTGTGTGAATAATAGAGTGGTAAGCATTACTCATTTGAAAGTTTCCCACGGTGATCTAATATCTTTTCAAGAAAATTACGCGAGAACCCGCGGTGAAGAAATAAGGAGATCTTTCTATATCGACATATCAGTTGGAAAAATCATAGGCAAATTCCTGCCGGTCAGAATGTGGAGAAGAACCAAAACAGAATGGTTCCGCCTACTCAAAACTCAGAGGGGGTGCCGCCTACTACTAAAATCCCGGTTTTTGCAAGAGTTGCGTTCTTCTATGCAAGAAGAAGACTTAGAAAGAACAAAGAAGTTTGGATCCGAAAAAGTATGCTTAGGCAGTTACTTCGCTGAGCACAACAGAATGAAGAGGAATTTGTTTCATTTCAAATACTTCTTCTTATTGAAGAGAAGGAACGAGAAAAACCGAAATCTTCCTACTCGAACAATAAGTCCTTTTGTTTACAAGTCTTCTTTATATAGTAATTCGACCTATTGCTCCGGATCCCCTACTAGGAAGATAAGAATCAAAAGGATCGAACTACCTACTCATTATTCGGAGGTGAATCATAGAACACCAAAAGCTGTGGTATCTTATGGACCTAACATAGGTCACATCCCTCACGACATAAGATTGAAAGATCCAAACCTTCCTCTTCGAAGCGGAAACGGACGTGGCCAAAACACATAAGAAAAGATCGGCGTAGTCGCTCATAGGGACATATCTATCCGGATAGAGGATAGTCTAGATCTTATAGATAGATCTCTCTCTATATAGATAGGTATCTCCGTGGATAGAGATAAAGATAGGGATCCCCATATAAAAATGGATTTATAAAATATAAATAATGGAAAAAGTGCACTTTTTGACTACTACTTTAATTCATTTTTTCCTTGATTCTGATTGATTGCCTTTTTGACTACTACTACTATTTCTTATACTTAAAGCAAGGAAACCTCGTTTTTTCAATTTTTACTGAATTGGTCGGAGCGTAGACGCGCACCTCGAGCAGAGCCCAGGAAAGAGGTCAGACCGTCATAGAGCAGTCGACTAGAAGTAGAAGACTGCTGGCCTGAGAGAAGGCAGTCTCTCTCGGGAAACATGGCCCAATTTATCTTCTTTCTTTTCACACGGGCAACATAGGGGAATAAAAAAGACCATGAACATTTGTTCAAAATGGAAAAAAACGGAAGATTATCTTCTTTTTTTTACAAAGGAGGACAAGAGAAAGAAGATAAAAAAAAGATTTTTTTAGGAAGTTTTTTTTTGTTATTTACTACCTTTGGGAAGAGTTTTCTACTTATAAAGTTCTTGACAAGTCCCAAGTGGAGGAGATTAAGAGGTCATTAATGAATTCTTCCTTTCAGTTCTCTTCGATGTATCGATCATGCATTCCTAAACCACATAAGCCGGGGGAGATGCGACCCATTACACAGCCCCATAAGGCAGACATCATTGTCATGGATGCGGCTTTTGAACATCGTTTTTGAAGACATCTTTCTAACGTACTTCCATGGGTTTCGAAAAGGGAGAGGAGTCATCACCTTTTTCGCTCATGTTCAAAAATTGGGAAAGGTTGATAGACTCATTCAAGCAGATATCGTTGGTTGTTTTAAGAATCTTTTTTTTTTCATATTCCAATTTTCACATTAAGAGCGCATATTGGGCAAGGTAATGATGCCTTCTGTAATCTGATTGAAGCTACTGATATCAAAGATAAGAATCGAAAAAGTTATGCATTCATTGAAAAAGGAATACAGCGGGGAAGCCCCTTATCTCCAGTTCTTATGAATATCTTTTTACATAAACAGATCATGTTTTTTCATATTTTTAGTCAAAAGAAGGAATTTTGGTATGTAAGATATGCAGATGACTTACTATTTGCTATTAAGAAGGGGCCAGAGTCTGAAAGGGTAAGCCAAAGCTTCCAACAGATGTTTCAAGAGTCTTTGGCCGAGCTCAAACTCTTTTCAAAAAGCTTGGAACTCATTCGCGAAGTCAGTAAACCCTGCTATACTCTAGTCTTAGGAGTACTTGTCTTGATTCACTCAAACGGCATCTTACTTATGAAGGCACCCATGAAAAAATTCCTCAAGAGAATGAATGAATTATTCCTAAAAAATAAAATAAAAAATCATAAACAAAAGAAAATGCTCAACCTTGAGGAAGTACTTCTCCCTAAGATACAGACATATCTAGCTCTATATTGTTTTTGTCAAAATGAGAATGACGTCATTGCATACTTTAAAGACATAGTAAAAAAAAGTTATAGAACATTTCGGCAGTTAAGAAAAGAAAAATATCAGAATCAAAGGAAGAAGGACAAAATCCTCAATCTTTTCCTAGACCAGCTGCAAGAGTAGTAGCTTCTCAGCAGTCAAGGCGGAATTCATACATCAACTACCGTTATACACCTCATAGTGATGTCTTGCCCATTTGACAAAGAAAGAGGACCAAGAAGAAGCGCTTTCCTGTCCACGCGAGTTCCCCCATGGAATATGGATCCTGCCTTGCAGACGATTGTCGCCTTTCTAAAAGTGCTTCTCCTGCTCTTGACTCATCAAGCCCTGGTGGCTGTTCTAGCCGATCACGGGACCTACACCTAGCCTCTTTGTCCAATGAAAAGTGAGAGGATTCCCTCTCTGACGACTTCGGTGAACAATGGGCAACTCCTACTACTGAAACCAGTGGATACTGAGCCTCTTCCTCTCATCTCTGGGCTGCTCTTGCTGGCTCTTCCCTTGCAAACGGTTCCCCTACCAAAAAAGGAGAAGGGCGTGGAGCTTCTCAACCAACAGAGAAGAGGGGATGGAACTACGTCTTTCATCCCGTATAGGGTGATTGAGGGATGGAGCTGTTCTCTTGATGGAAGAGAGTAGGGCCCTGGCTGAGCCTGAGTTTGTTCCGATGTTCTGTGTACGAGGTTAGCTTGCTGAGCATCTTCTTTTTGCATAGGAACCCGAATCAGCCGCGCTTGCTATCTTTCGCCGATTTCCAAGGCATCAACCTTTTGTTGTGACGTCAAATCCCTTCCTTCATCTTTTGTATGGGATCCGAACTAGGCTCTCAGAAGCAATCCATGCTTTCAGAATGAAGAGCCCCGTAGGCAAATTGGGATTCCCGTACTCGTCAGTTTCACTGAAGACTGACAGCCATGTTCGAGACCAACAAGACAAAAGAGAACGGAAATCATCGTCCTAGGAGGATGTTTCATTCGAATTCCCCAATCGGCATTCACACACAGAACAGAGAGATTGTACGGGAGGCCATGTCAGGAAAAGTGTCTGACCTTCACCTGAGTGCCATCGTGAATTGAAGTTGAAGAAGGACGCCCTCTCTAGGTGAATCATGCAATTCTATACGAATCAAGCGTAGGCTCCTCCCTCTTGCTTCTTCGCGGACTGACTTTGTCTCGGCTAAGGATGTGGATCAAAGACCACTGACGCAGTCTAAAATGACTAAAAAAGCCTCATGGCCAATGGGAGCATTGAGTTTCCCAAATGGAGGTAGACCATTCTGGATCGCCAACAGCACGCACTTGCAGCCTTGGTTGGTAGGAATCAGTGGAAAGCCTGATTGAGCATTTCGAGAGCCAGGAGTGAGGTCAAGACTCGGTCAGCAACAAGATCACCTCCTTTTGCATCTGTCTCCCAAGCCGAGCTTCCCAGTCAGTCGGTCAAAGACAACTCAAGGAAGAACTCATCCTTCAGCCACTGAATCGAAAGAAAAAAGGGTTTTTTGTGAGAGCTTTGGATAGCTAATCAAGAAAAATAAGAAGAGAGCGAGCTGCCACCTTGCGTTCCATAAAGAGGAGGCTGACGAGCAAGTCCAATGTCAAAAGAAATGGTGCTTTCAGTCTCATTTGATTCGAATCCAAATCAGCGAGTTCTCGTCCCATACTCAAGTCTGACTTCGATCATCGTCTCCCGTCTGCGCAAGATGGATTTGGCTTCGGTGATTCACCATTTGAAAGACGAGAGAACACGATCGGCACAGAACCTTCAAAGTCCTTTTTTTCTTGGTAGGCAACGAGAAGGGAGAGGGAGGAGGGGGATCAGTAAGAGAAAGACGTAATGGACCGTAAAGGACGGAGACTCCCTTGCTTGATTCAGTCATGACATGGAGCTTCGGCCAAGCAAGCAGGTGCCTTGATTCAACTCCATCGTTCCATAGGGGATCCTAACACCCGGGGGAAGACATACAGTACGCAAACGACCCTCATCACTCCTCCATTGTAGCCCACTGCCCAGCTGTTCATCCTATACAAACAGTTTAGTGATCCCAAAGAACATTTCTGAAAGAGATTAGCCAACTTCTAGAGATCACTATCACAAACAACTATGTCTTACTCATTGAACCCGGAGAACGCACGGATTGAATGGAAGCAAAGCAGTTTATCTCACAGAGAGAAATATAGAGAATCCAATTGGGAACCGGGACCTCATCAACCCGAGACCGAAAGGGGACGAGTCTCATATCGAAACAGGATTCCGTAAAAACCCTGTGGACAGACACTCTTCTCTTGTTGATAGGCGAGGGGACTTCCCTTTTTGCTCATAAGTAAGCCACCTCCTTGGATTTCCATCCACAAACTATCTTGTCTTGCGGTCGGCCCGGTTCTCTCTCTTTCCCAGCCGGCCCTCTCTTTCACGCTGGTGAAGCAGCCCACGCCTCTTACGACGCCATCGCGCAGGGGTACGACGGGTTAGCCTCAGAAGGGCAACTTCTTGGATAAGGCGTTAAGGCGGCTTTCTAACCCTCGGCCTATCCGATTCCGTGCGGATTAACACCCTTTCGTTTCTATCGAAGCCAGCCAACCATATGAAAGCATTTGATCGTCGCGGTTTAACCGGTCAGGGTCTAGCACTAGACCTGAAAAGATAAGGGCTGCACTTCACGTTGATGTCGGCTATGCGCCTTTTGCATCCGATGACTCAGTTCACAGACCTAGTAATCTAAAGGAAGGAGGCGGATGGCCGGCTTCCCTCCTCCTAGTACCCTTACTCGGGCTTTGGTTGTCTGTCTTTTAGGCCGAAGAGGGAAGGTCAAAGTTTTCACCTGATGGGGCACTAATAGCGATACACATTCCCAGTGTCTCGATAGCTCATAGGCAGCTAGTTTTCGGACTCACAGGAGCCCTATTGAGCTGCGCAATCGCGCTTCTTTCGCCTTACTTACCGCGTATCCAAACGAATAGATTGAAGAAGTAAAGTGGTTTGGTTGTTGTGCGCGCCGGAGGCCTACGGGGTAGCCGAGTTGCTTACGAGGGGTGCTGTACGCTAACGGTAATTACCTCCCAGGAAGGGGAGCCGCATAAAAAGAGACCCTAAACAGACTGTATTAAAGCAGCAGTCGGACTCCTTTCAAGAAAAGGTAGTTGAATGTGTTAGGCGAAGAGAATATAGCACGTAGAAGCTTATAGAGTCGGTAGTTCGACGGCTTAATGCTTGCCAGAGATAGTTCTTTCTATAGCCCTTAGGATAAAGACATGACCATAGGATTTCATAGAAAGCGCCTTTGGGCTCCTCTGAAATACCCACCAAATTGTTTGTATTCATGTCAGGATTTCGCGCTGAGGAGGCCTTCGCTCCGTTGGGACGAGCTGGTCGAGATGTGGTGCCCAGTCACTCACATCGGTGAGGGCTGCGCTATGCCACCTGTCCTTACCCTGGGAGTACTGCTTTAGCAAAGCTAACGGTAGGTCAGACAGGTCTGGGACCATCCTTTCATAGGCTGGAGCAAACCTTGTGTTTACATAGCGCAGCCCTTTAGTTGCATGTTCAACCTAGGCAAGACCCTACTTGCTGGTTTATCCATCATCCAATCCACAAGAAATCGGATGAAAGCCTGATACTTCTCACCTACTCAAACGAGATTGAAAACTACCATTCTGTCGAATCGGAAAAGGTTTCGAAGAGCGCAGAAGGTCAGTTCGGTGGTAAGATCTGAAGGGGAGATTCACGGGTAACTTCGGAGGGTGGGAAAGGAAGAGCTGGTGTGGCGCGTCAAACGCCCTCACGCAATGCCGCGCACAAGGAAGGGTGGCGAGTGGGAGAAGAATTCCTCCCCTTTCAAGAAGGGTGTGGATAGGGTCTATAGCCAAAAGACAGAAGCAACTGGGCAAGCAAATGCCGCTGCACAAAGAGCCATAGCGTAGCTCGAGCCAGAGCTTTTGAGTTTTCCAACTAAGTTCCAGTCCGCCAAGGAGTGTGAGTCTTGAACGGAGGCATCAAAAGCCGAACCATAAAGACGCAGCACCACCTACTGTTTCAACCGTCGAGTCGACCGAAACAGAAGCCTTAGGCGAGATAGACAATGAAAGAAAGCACTGGACTTTTCTTTCTCAAATACAAGAAAGTAGGCATAGACAATATTTTGTAAAACAAATCCACGGGGGCCCCGTAAGGCATGGGTTTAATATCCTTTCAAAAGTAAGAATAGGTCGAGGTTTTTTTTCCTTTTCAAGGTAAGAGGTCAACTTAGAGCAAAGCAAGCTGACAAGCAAGCTTGCGAAGCAACCGAGGCAAGAGCGTGAAGCAGCTTTTCCCGAACCAAAGGATCCAGGTTCTCTTGAAACAAAATATCCTGATCCCTCAGCATCAGGCGATGTCTCAGTATCATCTGCATCCAAACCAGAATTTGACTCCGAAGAGGGACAACTCACTTTTCCATAATCACCCGAAAGTCGAATCCATATCATCAGAATAGAGGGCAGCTTTCTTAGTTTTTTTGTAATGCTTATACTAATAATCTTGGAATTGTTCAATCAATAAAGGGAAGAAAAAACAATTGCTCTACCCTAATGAAAGATTTGACCAAATCTCCTGGAAAACTAGCCCTCCTTTCTAATGAAAAAAAAGAGATCTCGAATACGGCCACTCATCTGCTTCCTAGCCTCCAAAGAAGTACTTTCAATAGAAAATGGATGAATTACCACATTGAATCTCACTTAATTAAATGGGCACTATGCTTAACATATGCGATTTGACAGCTTTCCATAAATATAGCTATATTTGAACTACTTTTGATTTCAATCATTGAAATACCTTTTTGGAGAAAGGGAGCACCGCTTACTCAAATGACTCTTTGAACGAATCCTGCTCACGCTTGAAAGCTTTCGCGGGAAAAAAATTACTTTATTTGAAGGCGAGAAGGCCCTCTTCAAAAGGGTTCTTCAATAAGCTGTTCAATTCAATAAGCGATTATTGAATAGGATAGTAGTAGTGCATTATAAAAACGAAGTTTCTCCCGGCTAGAGTGCTTTCCTTCTCTTTCTCTTGGCACAAGTTTTGAACAAGGAATAAGTAAATCAGCGAAAGAGCTAGGACGGATTTCTTTCTTTCGTAACTAAGATTTCTATTGATAGAGTTAGAGTCACATTTTTTTTGCCATTCAACTTAGCTGATAAATGAATATATTAAGAGCCGAACCTATTTCCAGCGAAGGGGAAACTTATCCCACATAGAAAGCAGGATTTTCCAATTAGAATTCTATAGTATATAGGAGCTACGAGAGAATGGAAGAATAGGGTAGATAGGTATACTCATTCAATAAGGAAATGCATAGATGCTATTTTTCATTCCTTTTTTTCGTGGTAGTTCAGCCATTCGCGGGCCTAAGCTAAGTAAGCTAAGAAAGAGGCAAAGTATGTTTTCTATCACAGTAGCCTTATTTTTCTGTTAGCACTTCGTTGTTCAGTGAGCCTGGGGTCAATTCCTATCTATTTTATTCCTTTTATCTATTCAACTCCCACATTAGTGGCTATGTCCAGGATGCCGTACTTACTGGAAACGGAAGGGTCGGCTCAACCCCGGCTTGTACTCTTACCTGGAATAGAGTCCTTGCTCTTAGGTCGCCAAATGAGTCTCCTAAAGGCCCGGGAAAGTCAGTCCGATCAGGTCTACCTTATAAGAGGAGAGCATGATCATGATTCGATCCTCTGAGGATCCATGAAATGGACGCCCTAATTCATAAGATAAGCAGGAGAGGGTCGATTCAATTGAAAAGGTTCCGTGGAGATCAGTTACTTAGGGAAAGGAAAGTCAGGCTAGCAGCGTTCTCTAACATCTCTGAGCGCGGTTTCATTCCTTTTCGAGCGGGGTAAGGGATAAGAAACAGAAACTTCTTTTCCATTCCTTGTCTTCTTGTTGAAGTAAATAGTGAAAAAGAGCAAAGAAGGTAATAGAAGTGGGAGGAAGATGTCAAGAGAAGGAGCGCACCTTCTCTATCTTCCACTAGCTTTAGCGGCGGATGAAACCGTCGTTCGGTTCCCTTTTCGGTCCGGTCAAAATGACTGCCTTTTTTCCCCTTCTTTTACTTTTAGTTCTCCCTCTTCCACCCCCCGTGGATATACTTTTCTTTTTGAAATTTTCTGACTCGAGAAGTATTGATAGCTTCTAAAAAGTATTCTACGTTTAGTTTACCCTTGCCCTCTTTCTGGCAGTAAGGCCGTTCCATATTGCATAAGCCATATCCATATATAAACAAAATATTATTAGGGAGATTCTGGTATTTCCCTTTTCTACCACACTCCAACTATTTCTATTTCGCTTATAGTGATTATGCAATCCATTCTCTTCTCTCCCGGCCTCGTAGTTTCGCTTTCGCACCTTGATGATATTTTCTATTCCCCTCTCTGGGGACTTTTTTGAATTGCTGCTGTAGCGTATTTGTTTTTCGCTCCATAAACCGCTCCCACCCTCGATCACCTGCTTCAACTTAAACCCCTAGTCCTTTTCTTTCCCCCGGGAGCGGAGCGGCCTTACCACCTTACCATCAGTTGCTGTTGAAGCCCTATCTGCTCTGCCTTTCTGCAAAAGAATGACATTACTTATACTCAAGCTCATCCCACTGGGGCTATGAAAGCTATCCGATTCTGGGTATTAAAAATTTTTATACTTTTCACGCTTTTTCTTTCTTCTATTTAAATGTATAGTTTTTTTGTTTACTAGGAGTCTTAGTTGATTGGCCAAAAAGTGGATCATGGTTTCACTTAAATACTTAATCCATTTTCCGCCCGTGGTCATCAGCTCCGCAGTACCTTTTCCTTCCCTAGCTGCTTGCCGGAGAAAAACGAAGCCTTATAAATTGTAAATTCATCCCTCCAAGCGGATAAAGGCTTAAACCTATTCATCTATCCTATCCCTCGCTTTACTCTTCTCGGAAAAGGTTTTCGTTCCCATGAATCTTAATCTGCCTCCTGGCATTGATAGCGATTGATCGAATTCCTACTCTGGTTTGAGAAGCTTTTCAGTTTTCCTTATCTCTCGTGTCTTTGAACTGCCATGAAAAGAATTCGAAATACGTATATCTGGTACTAAATAAACCACCTCCGCTGGCCAACCCCTATGTCTTGGTACTCTACCCTCCCATTCATAAGAGAGTGGTAGTTGTCACCGGAAGCAGGCGAAAGCAGTGAGTTGAGTAAGTCTTGTCAACAACGCTTCGCACAACTAAATACTAACACATTGTTCACTTCTGTACTTTCTCCATTGCCAAAACACAATGACTTATGCAATTCATACAGGCACGCATGAAACACGAGCGAAAAACGATGAATTTGCCTTAAAAGCTTGCGGGCCCCGACCGATGGTCGTTCCTAGGCCCAGAAAACCACTTATGATGACTTCGCCTTTACCTACCAGTGCTGGAGCCTCTCCTGCCGATGTCACCACTGGTTCAGGTACTTTCACCAGTACTTGAGCCAGCACCTAGCCATGCCCATGTCGTAGCTTCTGCGGCTACGAGGAACCTCCGGCCCCGGCTATGGAAAAGGATCTGTTATTGTCCATGCCCTAGCCGTTGCTTCCGCTGGATCAATGGGATCCCAATCTCGATTTCCTAGGTATGCTTGCCCTGTTCAGTAACTGAAGCTACTTCTTCTCTTTCACTACACCAAACCCACGAACTTTCACCCAAACGCATACAGTTGATTCCACAGGTACCACGGGCATGCTACTAATAATGTCTATTGGACTTTGAAAAACTTATTGCCTTACCTACTAGAAGAAGAAAAAAAATAACTTAGCTGGTTTTTTTGTCGACAATCGGAAGAACCTGAGAATATTCAAGGACTCGTTACCCGGCAGGGTAAAACCAACAGCGCAGAGGCTCTGCAGCAACAGGAGCCACAAAGACGATTATAGAAAGATACCAGGATTATACTCAAACAATAGCAGCGGTACTCTCCGAAGTAAGCCCTAAAAAGAAAGGTGCTACACTAATTGTAGTAACCAGAACAGGGCCTCGGCCCCAGATGCTATGGAACACCTTTCCTTCCTTGCCAGGGGCAGCTGCTCGACCAAGCAACCAATTACCACCCTAAAACGTAGCCACACTCGCCTGGGAAAAATTCCTGCTCAGATCTCAATCCTAGACTTTTTCTCTTCTACGTCGTCCTTAGGCAAGCTCGGTTGTTAAGGGAAAGGCTCCAGGATTACAAGCCATGATCTAAAAAGTGATTGCCCCCCAACCTTTTTACAGTTCCAGAAGCAGAGGGAGCAGCTTCAGTAGTTCCATCTCTCTAGCCCGCAGGAGTTCCGGTGGAGGGTGAGGACCCGGATAGATAGAGAGGGACCTATGGAAGTAGTTTTAAGTCGGCCCAGTGGCGGAGCTAGCAGCAGCAAAGCCTTTTTTTAGGGATAGTTAAATTCCGGATCGAAGAGATTCACCCGTAGTAGATAAGGAGGCTTTGCCCCCGGCTCCAGCTCAATCTTGTGGTCCACCGCCCGCCTGGGCGGCAAAGTCTTCGGCAACTCCGAGGGCATCATATCCTCAAATTACTGTAGGACTTTTAAAACTCCAGGAGGGAGGGAGCCCATGTCCTTTGTCTCCGTTTCCAGCTTCAAAGCAGCCACATAGGTTAGTTCCCCCCTCCGTACTCCCCTCTTTAGTTGGAGAGAAGAGATTTGTTGCATCCCTTCTTGAGCTTGCCGAGCAACAGGGACAACGCAGGGAGACTCATCTCCCATCATGCACAAGGCATCTAGGAATGGCATGGGCACCACCCTAGCAGCTTGAAGGAACTCCATGCCCAAGATAACTTGGAAATCATCCAGTGGTACAGCCATGAAATTGGCCTTCCCACTCCAAGTTCCGACCCGAATTGGCACATCCCTTGCAAGTCCAGCAATGGGCCGTGCCTCCGAGTTCACCGCCTTCATTTTGCTGGAGTCCCTCTCCAACTTCAACCCTAGGCGGGTAGCTTCACGGTCGGCAACAAAGTTGTGGGTTGCCCCCGTGTCCACCATCGCCCGGGTCGCACGACCATTGAGCTCCACTTCCACATACATAAGCTCATTGGTCCGCCGGCTGGTTTGCTGGTGCTGCTTCCTTTGCTGTAGATGAGTCTGGTGTTGTGACGGCTGCTGCTGCTTCGGCTGCTGCTGCTGCTGTGGCTTCGGCTGCTGCTGCTGCTGCTGCTTAGATGGCTTGGACTGCTCCCCCACTTGACCCTTGATGGCATTTAGCAGCCTAAGGGCACCCATGCGAGGGCCCTCAACCTGCTCCTCCTCATCGTCGCTGCTGTCGTCATCATGGTTGGTCTGGCTCTTCTGCACACTAGCTTGCAGGGCATTGAGAGCTTGTTTCTGGGGACAGTTCTTCACCATGTGCGGCCCTCCGCATAGAAAGCACCCAGACTTTGGGGTTCTTGCTAGCTCTGACCCCTTAGTCTTGGAGTCTTTCTTCTTCTCGTTCACAACACTCTTTCCCTTTGACAGCTTCTGAGTCCTGGAGGTGCTCAGAGTGGGCTTCTTCTTCTGGTGGTCGGAGGGGAGATAGTCTGTCAAGCGCTCGGCTGCGGCTTGAGCAGATGCCAAGTCTGTGACGCCCCTCCGCTGCAATTCCTGCTGGGCCCATGGCTTCAAGCCCTCCAGAAAGTAGAACAGCTTGTCTTTCTCGGACATGTCCCGAATGTCCAACATCAGTGCCGAGAACTGCTTCACATATTCTCGGACGGTCCCAGTTTGTTGGAGACGCCTCAAGTTCCGCCGGGCAATGAACTCCACATTCTCTGGCAAAAACTGGGCCTTAATCTCCCTCTTCAAGTCCTCCCAGCTGGCAATGATGCATCGACCTGCTTGGATGTCTTCGTACCGGGTCCGCCACCACAATTTGGCATCTCCGGTCAAGTACATGGTAGCCAAGATGACCTTGGTGTCCTCTGAGTCAGGCCGCACCACCCGGAAGTACTGCTCGATGTCAAACAAGAAGTTCTCCAACTCCTTCGCATCACGAGCTCCACCGTAACTTCGAGGCTCTGGTGCTCGCATTCGGCCTGCCCCACCTTCCCCAGGGTTTGGGGTTGGCATGGCACCAACTGCCCGGGTTAGGACTGCAACTCTAGCGGCCAAGTCATTCAATTGCTCCTGCAGGTGCTTGACGGACTCTTGAGTGTTGTCGCCCAGATTGTCCACCGTCTCTACGAGCTGTTCCTGACTCAGCTCAAGGTTGGCAACACGATCACCCAACGAGAATAGATGCACCATGCTCTCGTCGATCTGGGACAACTGCACCTCCACCGCAGAGATCCGTTCTTTGTGGCTTCGCGGCTTCTCAATGTCGGCCTGTCCTTCCATCGGGACCGAGGCGGCAACCGTTGCCTCCTCTTGCACCATCCCGCTCGTCTCCCCACCGTTCTTGCGTCCCATCTGTGTTGCGCCGGTGTCCCTCGGTCGTGCCTGCTCTGATACCACTTTGTCACGGGCTCAACCTTTCGCTAGACCAAGCCCGTGCGGCGCCCCAATGTCACCTGCACAAAGGAGCCAGCCAACGCGTGCCAACGGTGGAAAACCGAAGCCGCAAGCAAGGCAAAACGAACAAAAGGCACAAGAAAAGGCAAGGCAACACACTCAGATATGGAACTGTAAAAACAATGCTTTCATTAATGAAATAGAAGGATTACAAGCCTATGCAACCGCCGCTCAGACTACAATTAAGGGGCTCAGGAGGCAGGGGAGGCAACAATGGACACCGCAAGAATCCGCAAGGAAACCGGCCCACTGGATTGTTCTCGCCCACCCTCCCAATAATACCCCAGCGGGGCATCCGCCCAAATCCCACCCGGGGGGTTCCAAAGTATCGAGGAGCATTGCGTTTTTCTGGCTCGTCGCTGGAAGCCCCGACACAAGGAAAACACCCAAAAACCACCCCAAAACAAGGAAAAATGGACTTGCGGCGGTCGCTCATGATATCTAATTACAATGTATGTACAAGACTGTGTCAGAGGCCATAGCCATGCAAAAATGCTGGGCAAAATGGCCCTGACAATAGGGCGAAGCGGGACATGTTCGACCTCACGTCTAACCAGCGTCAGGTCGAACGAGCCCCCTAGTTCTTGTTTGAAGACCGGAACATTAGCAACATGGATTAGGATGACTCTTCGGAATACTAAGCCCCGTAGGAATACTAGCAAATAAAATGTGACATATATTATAGGGCAAGGGCTATCTTTACTCTTTAGCCTGAGAGGGAGAAGGCTTCCCGCGTAGGCAGATTAGCAATCCCTAGTCTTCCATAAATAAATAGTATTGGACTTCTCTTTCCTCCTCCTCGAGGATGATGGATCCGGGGAGGGGGGAAAGATGAGGCTATCTGGTAGATAAAGACAGATCAACATGTCCTTGCTTCGAATATCAGATAAGAAGAGATTCTGACGTCTGAGATTGCGTGCCTTGCCCGGTCAGTTGATAGGGGAGCAAGAAGAAACTAGTTAGACCGGAGCTTACCGAAAGGCTAGTTTCCATCCATAAGCATTCGCAGGTACCTCGAGGGACAAAGCACGGAATGAAAGATCTTCATCTGCGGCAATGTTAATTGGCCGATGGATTCCGAGTGACTAACTTACTTGACAGAAGACTGATCAGCTGACTTTGAAAATGGCTTGAGAGAGACGGATAGAGGGTTCCAAACCTCTTCCTATGCCTGAGTGATGGCTTTCCAGAGGAGATTGCTTTCAAGACCAGAGGCGCAGATGATAGTTTCAAGGACAATGGACCATATGAGTTCGAGACCGAGGAGCTGCTGACCGAGAGGAGAGTTTCCCGGGGAAGATACTCTTTCTTTCCTTTGATTGATAGCCTTTCGAGTGTCTATTCCTGAGTGAGGTCGGGCTGTCAGGCTAGTACCCGCTGACTTGGAAGTTGCCTTTGCTCGTGTTCCCGCTGGCTGGCCAAAATCAGAATCGTTTCCTAGCCTCGAAGGCTCTGGAAGAGGTGGCTGGCCTTCCTTCGGGTGTGGTTTTGAGGCCAGAGAGCAGATGCATTGGCAAAAGTACGTGTAGAAGCTGAAACTGCTTATCCGGGTGCGGCTTTCTAGCCATCAGGATAGAAAAGTAGATCGTTCAACTCTAGCTTATGTTAGCCTTTCGTTCACTTACAAAACAGAGGAGAAGAGCGAGGCTATGGAATAGTGTGACTTGGCTGCTTCCTTCGATAACTTGCTTATTCCTTTTTTTTAGACTATATCCATAGCCTCACACTCGCCAGCTGAGTCCGTTGGCTAGTTTTGATCACCCCGAATTCGATTTCTCATGCGAGACGGAGGTAGACGATATAAAGGTCAATCGCGGGTTAACTACTTATTGGATTTGAAAGACCCATTGATGGCTATTCTGCTCGCTCTCAGGAGCTTGAGTAGACCGTTCGTTCAACTCGCCTGAAGGAGACTAGACTTCCTTAGATAGAAAAACTCGCTTCGTAACCTTCGCTCCCTTCGCACTCGTTTACCGGTTGCTCTTCTTATTCATGATTATGCCGTTCGCAGGCATTCCTGGTCAAACTGACTGGCTTGGGGCCTGGGGGGTTCGATGGCAGGCTTGACCCGATTGAAGAGACGGTTGCAGTGTCGGGTGTATCATACATTGGTTGGACTTTCCGAGTTCGGCCTGGGAGTTCGAAGAAGATTAGTTCAATAGCCAAAGCGGACCAGAGAAGGTTAGTTTAGTGACCCGCGGAGATAGACCAAAGAAAAGCTGACCGGGGCAGGAAACAACAGAGGAAAAAGTAAGGCTTGATTGGCTAAGGGACATAGGTAAGGAAAAGCTCTTCAAGAGGTTCCACTCTTACATATACTTATCATACGAATAAGAGAAGAGCACCTACACCTACGCCTAAGAAGACAACAAGTTCATCATCAACCGGAAGAAAGAAGGAGACAGAGATTAGTGAGCGGAGGTGATAGACCCAAGAAAAAGAGGAGAGGCGGAGGGCATACTCGAGATCAGTGACTATGGACCAGAAGCCAATAACTATAGTTATTAGTTGCCGAAGCGGAAGGCTCTTCAAGAGTGGTTTCCGAACGAAGGGAGTAGAGGAATTCGATCTGTTGTCTTAGAAAGGTGGATAGGGACCTATTAGTATTACCTTTTGTTCAGTGCCCGGGAGGGGCCAAACCGACCGAAAAAAGTAACTAAGCTCACTCCCTCAAGCTTTGCTTTCTTCCTTCCAACTGAGGGAGCTTAAGTTGTATTGGAAAAATTCGGTTAAGCTCTTCTGGCTGAATCCAACTCTGGGCCTGCCCTTTTGCTAGCTTTTTCATTATGCTGGTTCAACTACTGCTTATGCTGGAAATCTCTCAACACCGTCAATCCACTCTCAATAGATGCTGCCCCTTAAACAGTGTGAAAAGGTGGTAGTTTGAAGAAATGGCTGGAAGATAGGGTTATCGAGCTACCTTCTGTGACAACTGTCCCGACTGCTGAAGACGAGAAGCATTCGCGATTCTGTATCTATCACAGGAAGATATCCCATAGCGCGATGGACTGTTATGTGCTTAGGGATATTTTGGACAAGAAGATAAGGTCAGGAGAGCTTAGGCTTCAAGGCAATGTGGATGCTAATCCATTTCCAGGGCACAAGGGAAAGGCGGTGGCGAACATGATAAGCAGTGCTTGGTCGCCAAACTTTGAAGAAAAGATTCAACGAGGAGCCCCATGCGAATA